ATAATTTTATTTTGATTGCGTTTTTGATATAAGGAAAAAGAAAGTAAGTAAGGTAGACAAAAAATCTTTCTTTTTCTTTGAATCCACCCAATCAAAAATTCTCGAATTCTCAAAGGAGAATAGAAGAAATCATACTTTCATACAATATCTTAATTGAATTCTATGCAATGATCAATAAATTAAGTTGAATTCTATATCTATATGTATCAAAATCTTAGCACCAATCTATTCTATAGATATATAGCTATTTGGGCTGGAGTTGACAAACAACCAATACCAATATTATTGTTTCTTAGTGTCGATTAGAAATTGAAATGGGGCGTAGCCAAGTGGTAAGGCAACGGGTTTTGGTCCCGCTATTCGGAGGTTCGAATCCTTTCGTCCCAGTGTAGATTCATTTTTATGCCCCATTATTTCTATAGAAAATAGAAAGAAGTAGGGGGTGTATAGGAGTTAATCCATATTAATTAAAATATGTGTAGAAATAATCAAGTTCCGTATTATATAGAAATATGCTATGGAGCCAATGTTTTTTCGTTGAATCTCGTTTGATTTTTGATTTAGGCATTTCGTGTTTGACTCTAATTAAAAATTGGAAATTGATGTAACGATTGAGGCGGGGTGATTTATCCTATCTCTTTTATTCACTTTATGACAAGAGTTTATTGTTGGAATATTACTCAATTCCATTTCAAATTTCTATTTGAAATTAAAGTCAGTGATGAATCAATTCAAAAAGAAGGACCAATCTTTATCGGAAGAGCGAAGGTGGTACTTATTGTCTTGTCCAGTTTTCTTCAAATTGAATCCAATTTAATAATGATGTCTAAATAGGAAACTTTTTCAATTAGAAAGATTTTTTTAATAAATCCAATATTTTATTTATTTTCTGTACGTGTAATTTTTGAATTTGAAAAAGTAAGAAATCCTTGAATCTATCCTTATATGAGCCACTTGAAGATGCAGATTTTAAAAGCGATTCCTTTCTCTATTTTTTTTCCTTCTATATTTCTATATATTATTTATATATTTCAGACTCATATTTTTTTCAGAAAAATCGTTCCGCATATCATATATTCATATATAGAATATAGAAGAAAAATCTAGATTGCGATGTTTTATATCTATGGGCATCTGAACCGATGACTATTCATGATTCCATAATTGAATCAATTCCATACCGGCTCCAAATTAGAGGAATGTTTGTTATGGTAAAACTTCGTTTGAAACGATGTGGTAGAAAGCAACGTGCGACTTGAAGGACACGATCCGTTGTGGATTTTTACATCCACCTTTTTCGATTTGTCTAGGAATGGGGATGCTCTTGGCTCGACATTGTTTGTTCTGTTACACTTGAACCCTTCGGTTTTTTGTTGGGTTGTAAATAGTCCACAATGGAGCTCGAATAGAAAGTATTAATTCATTTCTCGGGGGCAAGGATCTAGGGTTAATACCAATCAATTGGAACAACTTCGTAAATATATGGAACATATATCGAAATCGAAAGGATCCAATTCAAAAGCAAAACTTGTTGAAATTGATCAAAAATTTTCGATTCAAAGTGTATCACGCGCGAATCAAATGTCCATGGGGTTCTTTGATAGAAAGAAATCAAAAAGGGGTATGTTGCTGCCATTTTGAAAGGATTAAGAGGCGCCGAAGTAATGTCTAAACCCAATGATTAAAAATGAGGATAAAGGATCTAAGAACAAGGAAACACCCTTTTAATTTAATAATTAATTTAAAAATTAAATTGTTTTGATATTCTCAATAATTGGATCAGACTAAAGAATCCAAATAGAATTTGAAATAGTTTAAATCAGACAAACAAAAGGGAGTAAAGACTACTCAATACATGAAATTGACTAAAGATTTTTCCTTTGCGTTATTTGAGAGTTATTCAACTTGAGTTATGAGTACGAATGGTTTCTTTTTCATTTTCAGGAAGAAAAAAAGACTGAAATCATAGTCTAATTTTTTTTATAGGCCGTTTGTCATTTAATTTATTAGAATTGCATATATAGACAAAACTTCGAATCAAATCATTTTTTCTCGAGCCGTACGAGGAGAAAACTTCCTATACGGTTCTGGGGGGGGGTATTGTTCATCTACATCTATCCCAATGAGCCGTCTATCGAATTGTTGCAATTGATGTTCGATCCCGAAGAGAGGGAAAAGATCTTCGAAGAGTGGGCTTTTATGATCCAATGAAGAATCAAACTTATTTAAATGTTCCTCTTATTCTATATTTCCTTGAAAAAGGTGCTCAACCCACAGGAACCGTTCAGAATCTTTTAAAGAAAGCGGAAGTTTTTAAGGAACTTCCGCCTAATCAAATGAAATTCAATTAAAGAAATCGGTAGCAACTTGGATATAACTTTGTCTAATTTTTCTCTATTTTCTGCTATATTCGTATTTATTTATCATTGTTTCCATCGAATCCGATGGTCTAGAACGACAAAAACTTAGTTTTTAGTTTATTGATTTTATAAATAAAAAATTCGGACATTTCCTTTGCCTTTATTGAACTGTGCGGTTTTCTTTTCGTTGGAACTTGACTAACAGATAAGGAATCTGCTTTGCTTATTCCACTTAGATTGATGAAATACATTATGGACTAAAAAAAATCCGATATTTTTTTCATTTTTCCTTTTTTATTCTTCCATTTATACTTTTTCTATCTATCTAGATATGTAGATTAGATATGTAGTGTTAATTCAAGACAATTTTGAATATTATTGTATTGCATTGTTAAATTCAAATTCTTTGAATTTAACAATGCAATTTCTTTTTTGCACTGTATTCTTTTCTCAACATTTATATTGACAACAGTGTATTGAAGAAATATAATTCATCGTGATAAGCGAACCGAATCTATTTATTTCTTTTCTGTTCCAGAGTTTTTTACTTTATCTTATTCAAATGATGCTTTCTTTGATACAAGAGCTTTTTTCAATCTTCAATCAAAAAAGCTAGATATGCTCTATCGATTTTGACAATTCTGTATCTTTCTTTCTTTTATCTGATAATTTTTTGTATTTTCATCTAATCAATTCATTTTTATGTTTTGAATTCATTACGAATCCATTAGAAAATATTTATATATTTTTGATTTGTTAACTCAATGGTTTGATTAGCTCGTATAATCTCTTTTCTCTTTGTTTAAATTCAATTAAATTTATTTTGATTGTATCTATACACCCCCCCTTGACTCTTGAAGTTTTGTTTAATCTATAATTCGGGTTGCTAACTCAACGGTAGAGTACTCGGCTTTTAAGTGCGGCTAGAATCTTTTACACATTTGGATGAAGTGACGAATTCGTCCATACCACTGGTAAACTTTGGAAGACCGCGACTGATCCTGAAAGGGAATAGATGGAAAAAACAGCATGTCGCATCAATGGAGAGTTCTGAGGATATTTCATTCTTATCGGATTGGTACAAAACCTTGTTCGAATTCTTGGAACGGAACAAAAGAAAGTTGGGTCGAATGAATAAATGGATAGGGGCCCCACGACTTCAATTAATTATCAGAAAGAAAAAGCAACCGGCTTCTGTTCTTAATTTGAATAATTTCCCGATCTAATTAGACGTTAAAAAAAAATTAGTGCCTGGTACGGGAAGCACTTCTCCCTCCACGAGTGGATTCTATTTTTTTTAATGAATCCTAACTATTGACATTCTCTATTATGGAATGAAGATGTATGTGTAAAAGAAGCAGTATATTGATAAAGAAAGTTTTTTCCAAAATCAAAAGAGCGATTAGGTTTAAAAAATAAAAGATTTCTAACCATCTTGTTATCCTATAACATAGACGAATTAAATGAATGGAAAAGAGAGAGGGTAGAGAATCTGTTGATAAGTTTACCTGTCCCCGAGGTATCTATTCTTATTACAATACCTTGTTTTTACTGTATCGCACTATGTATCATTTGATAATCCCAAAAAAATTCTACCTTTGATTCAAATCGAATTTCAAATGGAGCAAATCCAAAGATATTTACAGCTAGAGAGATCTCAACAACACGACTTCCTATATCCACTTATCTTTCAGGAGTATATTTATGTATTTGCCCATAATCGTGCTTTGAGTAGATCGATTTTGTCGGAAAATCTGGGTTATGACAATAAATCAAGTTTACTGATTGTGAAACGATTAATTACTCGAATGTATAAACAGAATGATTTGATTATTTCTCCTAATGATTCTAACCAAAATCCATTTTGGGCGCGCAACAATAATTTTTATTCTCAAATCATATCAGAGGGGTTTGCTTTTATTGTTGAAATTCCATTTTCTCTACAATTACTATCTTGTCTAGAGGGGAAAAAGAACAAGATAGTAAAATCTCAGAATTTACGATCAATTCATTCAATATTTCCCTTTTTAGAGGATAATTTTTCACATTTAAATTTTGTGTTAGATATACTAATACCTCACTCTGTCCATGTGGAAATCTTGGTTCAAACTCTTCGCTGTTGGGTAAAAGATGCTTCTTCTTTACATTTATTACGAGTCTTTCTCGACGAATATTGTAATCAGAATAGTCTTATTATTCCAACGAAAGCCGGCTCCTCTTTTTCAAAAAGAAATCAAAGACTATTCTTATTCTTATATAATTCTCATGTATGTGAATATGAATCCGTTTTCGTCTTTCTACGTAACCAATCTTTTCATTTACGATCAACATCTTCTGGAGTTCTTCTTGAACGAATCTATTTCTATGTAAAAGTAGAACGTCTTGTGAACGTCTTTGTTAAGATTAAGGATGTTGGGGATAACATGTGGTTGGTCAAGGAACCTTTCATGCATTATATTAGGTATCAAAGAAGATTCATTCTGGCTTCAAAGGGGACATCTCTTTTCATGAATAAATGGAAATTTTATCTTGTCACTTTTTGGCAATGGCATTTTTCGCTGTGGTTTCATCCAAGAAGGATTTATATAAACCAATTATACAATTATTCCCTTGATTTTTTGGGCTATCTTTCAAGCGTAC